ATTAATAATATAAAATATTCTATTTGTTTTGTTTCTTTTTTTTTTTTAATGATAATAAGATTATTAAATTTTTTTATAATAATTTATTTTATTATAAATAATATAGTAATTTTTTTAGAATGGGAAATTATTTCTTTAAATTCTATAAGAATTATTATATCAATTTTATTAGATTGAATATCATTATTATTTATAATATTTGTATTTTTAATTTCTTCTGTTGTTATTTATTATAGAAAAAGTTATATAAGATCTGAATTAAATTTAAATCGGTTTATTATTTTAGTTTTATTATTTGTTAGTTCAATAATATTATTAATTATTAGTCCTAATATTATTAGAATTTTATTAGGTTGAGATGGATTAGGTTTAGTTTCTTATTTATTAGTAATTTATTATCAAAATTTAAAATCTTATAATGCAGGAATATTAACAGCATTATCTAATCGAATTGGAGATGTATTAATTTTATTAAATATTTCTTGAATAATAAATTATGGGAGATGAAATTATATTTTTTATTTAGAATTTATAAATAATGATTGAGAAATAATTATAATTAGTTCTTTAATTATTATAGCTTCTATAACTAAAAGAGCTCAAATTCCATTTAGATCTTGATTACCTGCAGCAATAGCAGCTCCTACTCCAGTTTCAGCTTTAGTTCATTCATCTACTTTAGTTACCGCTGGAGTATATTTATTAATTCGATTTAATTTACTATTAGTAAATACATTTTTTTTAAAAATTTTATTATTATTATCTGGTTTAACAATATTTATAGCTGGAATTAGAGCTAATTATGAATTTGATTTAAAAAAAATTATTGCTTTATCTACTTTAAGACAATTAGGTTTAATAATAAGAATTTTAAGAATAGGTTTACCAGATTTAGCTTTTTTTCATTTATTAACACATGCTATATTTAAAGCTTTATTATTTATATGTGCGGGGGTTATTATTCATATAATAAGAGATATGCAAGATATTCGATTTATGGGAGGAATTAGATATTATATTCCTTTAACATCATTATGTATAAATATTTCTAATATAGCATTATGTGGAATTCCATTTTTAGCAGGTTTTTATTCTAAGGATTTAATTTTAGAATTAGTTAGATTTAGAAATTTAAATTTATTAGTATTTTTTTTATATTATATTTCTACAGGTTTAACTATATTTTATACAATTCGTTTAATTATATATTTAATAGTAAATGATTTTAATTTAATAAGTATTTATAATTTATATGATGAAGATTATATTATATTAAAAAGTATATTTACATTATTATTTATAAGAGTAATTAGAGGAAGATTTTTAAGTTGAATTATTTTTTCTTATCCTTATATAATTTATTTACCTTTTAATTTAAAAATAATAGTAATTTATGTAAGAATTATAGGAGGATTATTAGGTTATTTAATTAGAAATATAAAAATTTATTCAGTTAATAAATTTTTAATAACTTATAATTTAAGAAATTTTTTATGTTTAATATGATTTATACCTAATTTATCTACTTACGGTGTTAGATATAATTTTCTTAATTTTGGTCAAATTTTATTAAAAAATATTGATATGGGTTGAAGAGAAATTTATAGAGGGTGAGGATTAATAATAATTATAAAAAAATATTCTATTTTTTATAATATTTTTCAAATAAATAATTTAAAAATTTATTTATTTAGATTTATTATTTGAATTATAATTAGTTTATTTATATTATTATTATTATTATATTTAAATAGCTTATATATAGAGCATAATATTGAAGATATTAAGGAAATAAATTATATTTTTAAATAAAATTAAATAATAAATTTATTATTTATAAAAATAAATATATTTTATTTTTACAATGAAAATGTAAAGTTTTATTTTAAACTATATAAATATTATATGAAGAAATATTAATGGAATTTAACCACTAAAAATTAAGTTAGCAGCTTATTTTTAATCTTTATATTTCTATTTTTTTTTTAAAAAAATAATTTAATTGGAATTAATAATTCAATTTTATCATTAACAGTGATATACCTCTATTTTGGTTTCAATTAATAATTAATTAATTGATTTTTTTAAATAAGGAGTTATTATAACTCATTCTTTTAAGTCGAAATTAAATGCAATTTTGCTTCTTATTTAATATAAATTTAAGATAAATTGAATATTTCAATATTTTTTGAATGCAAATCAAATGTTTTATAAACTATAATCCTTTAATATAATTAATATATATATATATATATATATATATATATATATATATATTATTATTAATTATATTAATTTGTTCAATTTAATATATTTTGATTTCATTCATGGTAAAGTCCTAAAATAAGAATAATAATAAAAAAAAATCTAATTTTTGTTCATAAAATAAAATTTACTATTTTAAATAAAGGAATAATAGGAAAAATTAATGCAATTTCAACATCAAAAATTAAAAAAATAACTGTAATAAGAAAAAAATGAAGAGAAAAAGGAATTCGAGCTGAAGATTTAGGGTCAAATCCACATTCAAAAGGAGAAGATTTTTCTCGATCAGAAAATGATTTTTTTGATAAGATAATAGATAAAAATATTATAATATTAGAAATAATTATAATTAAAAAAAAAATATTAATTATTAAAATAATTATTTATATTAAAATTTTTAAACTTTTTGATTGGAAGTCAAATATACTAAATATATTATATAAATAATAATTAATTACCTCATCAATAAATAGAGATATAAAGAAATAATCAAACAACATCTACAAAATGTCAATATCATGCAGCTGCTTCAAATCCGAAATGATGATTTTTAGAGAAATGGTTTTTTAAATGACGAATTAAACAAACTAATAAAAATATTGTTCCAATAATTACATGTAAACCATGAAATCCTGTAGCTATAAAAAAAGTTGATCCATAAATTCTATCAGCAATAGTAAAAGGTGCTTCAAAATATTCATAAGCTTGTAAAATAGTAAAATAAATTCCTAAAATAATTGTAATAAATAAACCTTGAGTAGTTTGGGTATTATTATTTTCTATTATAGCATGATGAGCTCAAGTTACTGATACCCCTGAACTAATTAAAATAATAGTATTTAGAAGGGGAATTTGAAAAGGATTAAAAGGTGTAATACTTATTGGAGGTCATATAGATCCAATTTCAATATTAGGGGATAATCTTCTATGGAAAAATGCTCAAAAAAAAGATAAAAAAAAAAAAATTTCTGAAACAATAAATAAAATTATTCCTCAACGAAGTCCTTTAGTAACTAAAATAGTATGTTTACCTTGAAGAGTTCCTTCTCGACAAATATCTCGTCATCATTGATATATAGTTAAAATAATAATAAAGTAACCTAAAATTAAAAGATTTATATTAAAATTATGGAATCATTTTACTATACCAGTAACTAATGTTATAACTCCAATAGCTCCTGTTAAAGGTCATGGGCTATAATCTACTAAATGAAAAGGATGATTATGAGTAATTTTCATTAATATTTAAAATTAAATAATTAATTTACTTCACTAGAATAAAGAGTTCTTAAAATTGCAATAACATAAGATTGAATAATTGCTACAGCTGATTCTAATATTAATAATAAAATTTGAATTAATACTAAAAATATAATTATATAATGATTTATACTTGGTCCAGTTCCTCTTAAAAGAGTTATTAATAAATGACCAGCAATTATATTGGCTGTTAAACGAACAGCTAATGTTCCTGGTCGAATAATATTTCTAATAGTTTCAATTAAAACTATAAAAGGTATTAGAATTGAAGGAGTTCCTTGAGGAATTATATGAATAAATATATGTTGAGAGTTATTTAATCAACCATAAATTATAAATCTTAATCATAAAGGAAGAGAAATTGATAATGAAAGGGTTAAATGTCTAGTTCTTGTAAAAATATAAGGGAATAAACCTAAAAAATTATTAAATAAAATAAATGAGAATATTGAAATAAAAATAAATGTTGATCCTTGAAAATAATTATTTTTTAATAAGGTTTTAAATTCATTATGAAGTTTAGATAAAATAAAATTTCATAAAATATAGTGACGATTAGGAATTAATCAAAATGAATATGGAATAAATAAAATTCCTAAAATTGTTCTGATTCAATTTAAAGAAATATTAAAAATATTAGTAGATGGGTCAAAGATTGAAAATAAATTACTTATCATTTTCAATTTAATTTTTTTTTTTTAAAATTAAAATTATTGTTATTAATATTTGAATTATTAATATTATAAATGTAATAATTTATAATATTAAAAATTAAAAAAATTACAATAAAAAAAAAAAAAGATATTAATCAATTAATAGGTATTATTTGTGGAATAAAAGAATATTACTAAAGTAATAATTTAAATTTGACATATTTATGTTATAAAATTTAACTAATTCTTTATCATTAGAAGTAATTGCTAATTTACTATGAAATGGTTTAAGAGACCAGTACTTGCTTTCAGTCATCTAATGAAGAATAATTATTAATTCAATTAATAAAATTTTTAATTGAAATTCTTTCAATTACAATAGGTATAAAACTATGATTTGCTCCACAAATTTCTGAGCATTGTCCATAAAAAATTCCTGGGCGATTAATAAAAAAATTAGTTTGATTTAATCGTCCAGGATTAGCATCTACTTTTACTCCTAAAGAAGGAACTGTTCATGAATGAATAACATCAGTAGCTGTAACTATAATTCGAATTTGATTATTTATAGGTAAAATAATTCGATTATCAACATCTAATAATCGAAAATTATTAGATTTAAGTTCATTAGAAGGGATTATATATGAATCAAATTCAATATTATGAAAATCTGAATATTCATAACTTCAATATCATTGGTGACCAATTGATTTTAAAGTAATAAGAGGATTATTTAATTCATCTAATAGATAAAGTAATCGAAGAGATGGTAATGCAATAAAAATTAAAGTAATTGCTGGTAAAATTGTTCAAATTAATTCAATTATTTGACCTTCTAATAAAAATCGATTAATATACTTATTAAATAATAATCTTATTATTAAATATCCTACTAAAATTGTAATTATAATAAGAATAATTAAAGTGTGATCATGAAAGAAAATAATTTGTTCTATTAAAGGAGAGGCTCCGTTTTGAAGATTAAAATTAGATCATGTTGCTATTTCTAAAAAAAGGGTAAACCTTTATAAATGGGGTTTAAATCCATTACATATAATCTGCCATATTAGAAATTTCTTAAAATAGGAAGTTCATTATATGAATGTTCAGCAGGAGGGAGGGCTTGATATCATTCAATTGATGAAGATAAATTTAATGAAAATAAAGCAATTCGTTGATTAATTATAGATTCTCAAATAATAATTAATATAAATATTACAGCTAATAAGGAAATATAAGAACCTAAAGATGATACAATATTTCAAGAAATATAAGAATCAGGATAATCTGAATATCGACGAGGTATACCAGCTAATCCTAAAAAATGTTGGGGGAAGAAAGTTAAATTTACACCAATAAATATAATAAAAAATTGAATTTTTAATAGATAAGGATTTATACATAAACCTGTAAATAAAGGATATCAATGAATAAATCCTCCTATAATAGCAAATACAGCTCCTATAGAAAGAACATAATGAAAATGAGCTACAACATAATATGTATCATGGAGAGTAATATCAATTGAGGAATTAGAAAGAATTACTCCAGTTAATCCTCCTACTGTAAATAAAAATACAAATCCTAATCTTCATAAAATTGATGGGGAATAATTAATTTGAGTTCCATGAAAAGTAGCTAATCATCTAAAAATTTTAATTCCTGTAGGTACTGCAATAATTATTGTTGCTGATGTGAAATAAGCTCGAGTATCAATATCTATACCTACTGTAAATATATGATGAGCTCAAACAATAAATCCTAAAAGTCCAATAGCTAATATAGCATAAATTATTCCTAAACAGCCAAATGTTTCTTTTTTTCCTCTTTCTTGAGAAATAATATGAGAAATTATACCAAATCCTGGTAAAATTAAAATATAAACTTCTGGATGCCCAAAAAATCAAAATAAATGTTGGTATAAAATGGGGTCACCACCTCCAGCAGGATCAAAAAAGGAAGTATTTAAATTTCGATCTGTTAAAAGTATAGTAATAGCTCCAGCTAATACTGGAAGAGATAATAATAATAAAAATGCTGTAATACCTACAGCTCAAATAAATAAAGGAAGTTGGTCAAATATTAAATTATTTAAACGTATATTAATAATTGTTGTAATAAAATTAATAGCTCCTAAGATTGAAGAAATTCCAGCTAAATGAAGGGAGAAAATAGCTAAATCTACAGATCTACCTCTATGTGCAATATTTGATGAAAGTGGGGGGTACACTGTTCAACCTGTTCCTGCTCCGTTTTCTACAATTCTTCTAGAGATTAAAAGAGTTAAAGAAGGGGGAAGAAGTCAGAAACTTATATTATTTATTCGAGGGAAAGCTATATCAGGGGCTCCTAATATTAAAGGTACTAATCAATTACCAAATCCACCAATTATAATTGGTATAACTATGAAAAAAATTATAATAAAAGCATGAGCTGTAACAATAGTATTATAAATTTGATCATCACCAATTAAAGAACCTGGGTTTCCTAATTCAGCTCGAATTAACAGTCTTAAAGAGGTTCCCACTATTCCTGCTCAAATACCAAAAATAAAATATAAAGTTCCAATATCTTTATGATTTGTTGAATAAAGTCATTTTCGCTAATAAAAAAAAAATAAAATGGCTGAGTATAAGCGATAAATTGTAAATTTATTAACGAGAAATTTTCTCTTTTATTAAAAATTTAATTTAGCTTTATATTCAAAAATGATATAAAATTGCAAATTTTAAGGAGTAAAATTATTACTAAGGCTTAAAGAAAAATTTCTTTATAAATAATTTTGAAGACTATTAGTTTATATTAACTTAAAACCTTATAAGAAAAAAAAGGTTCTAAGAATTATTCCTAATAGGGAAAAAAAAGAAAAAATATTAATTAAAAAAAATTTATTATTTTTAATAAAAATTTTAAATCATTTTATTTTTAAATAATTAAATATGAAGGTAGAATAAATAATACGAATATAAAAAAATAATAAAATTAATCTTATTATAATTAAAATGAAAGTTAATAAATATATATTATTTATAATTAAAAAATTAATAATAATTCATTTAGGAAAAAATCCAATAAAAGGAGGTAAACCTCCTAAAGATAAAAAATTAATTAATAAATTAATTTTAATTAAAGAATTTATATTATTAATAAATAATTGATTAATGAAAAATATATTTAAAATTGAAAAAATGAAACATATAATTCTAATTATAAAAGAATATATAAATAAATAAAATAATCATAAATTTTCTCTAATTAATATTGAAGATAATATTCATCTTAAATTATTAATTGAAGAGAAAGCTATAATTTTTCGTAAAGAAGTTTGATTTAAACCTCCTAAAGCTCCAATAATTGCATTTAATATAATAATTATTAAAATGAAGTTTTTATTAAAATAATAAGACAAAATAATTATGGGGGTAATTTTTTGTCAAGTTATTAAAATAAAATTATTAAATCAAGATAATCCTTCAACAATATTTGGGAATCAAAAGTGAAAGGGGGAAGCTCCTATTTTTATTAATATTGATGAATTTATTATAATTGATAAGAAAAAATTTATTTCAAAATTTTTTATTAATAATATTTTTATTAAAATAGAAAATAAAAAATTAATTGAAGCAATAGATTGAGTTAAAAAATATTTTAAAGATGCTTCTGTAGCTAATAAATTATTAGAATTAGAAATTAAGGGAATAAATCTTAATAAATTAATTTCTAATCCAATTCAACAACCTAATCATGAATTAGAAGAAATAGAAATTAATGTACTAAAAATTAAAATAAAAAAAAAAAACATTTTAGAGGAATTAAAAGAAAAAAAGATTTAAAATAAATAAAATAAATAAAAAAGAATTAAAAATTCATTATTTTAAAAATTATATTTTAGTGTAAGAAGCACAATAGTTTTTGATACTATTAGGTATAGTTTAATTCTATAAAATATAATAAAGGTAATTTAATTTACATAATTTATCCTATCAGAATAATCCTTTAATCAGGCACTTTATTTTTAAAAAAAAGGATTACCTTTATAGTTGGGGTATGAACCCAAAAGCTTAATTTAGCTTATTTTTAATTTTTTTTTATTATATTTAAAGAAAATTTATTAACAATGGTTTAAGAAAAAATTAAATTAAATTATATATTATATTATTATATATATATATATATATATTAAATATTTATATAATTAATATATTTATAATTAATTAAATTATAATATAATTAATATATTTATAATTCATTAACTTATTAAGAAAAATTATTATTAATTATATTAATATTTTTTTAATTTTTATGAATTGTTATTGTTTAATTTCCAAATTAGGTTTTAATATGAATAGTATAAAAGAAAAAAAAAAGAAATTAATTAATATTTAATATAATTAATAAATATTTTAATATAAAATATAATATTATATTAAATATTTAAATATAAAAAAAAAAAAAAAAAAATCTATGTGTAAAAATATGCATATAAATAAAAATTTTTGTAGTTTGGAAAATTTATTTAAAGTTTATTTTACATATAAATTTTAGTGTTATGTTAACTTTATTTTAAAAATAATTTTATTTTTAGTTTAGTAATTAATATTAAAATATTTAAGAAATTAATATTTAGTAATATTTAAATTAATAACAAATTTTGTGCCAGCAGTTGCGGTTAAACAAAGATTATATTAAATTTTATTAGTTAAATTAATTAATAATAAATAATATTAATAATAAAAATTTTAAATTATTAGGTGAAATTTTAATTTAATAAAAAATTATTTAAATTTTATGATTTAATAAATTTTATAAAAAACTAGGATTAGATACCCTATTATTAAAATTTTAAATTAAAAATACTAAAATAGTAATTAATTATTTATTGAAACTTAAACAACTTGGCGGTATTTTAGTTCATTTAGAGGAATCTGTTTAATAATTGATAATCCACGAATAAATTTACTTAATTTATAATTTTGTATATCGTTGTTAAAAAAATATTTTTTAATAATAATAATATTTAAAAATTAAAAATAAAATTAAATCAGATCAAGATGCAGATTATAATTAAGAATATAATGGATTACAATAAATTTATTTAAATGAATATTAATTTGGAATAATTAATTGAAATTGGATTTAAATGTAATTTTATTTAATTTAATAAAATGATTATAAATTAAAATATGTACATATTGCCCGTCGCTTTCATATAAATATAAATTGAAATAAGTCGTAACAAAGTAGGGATACTGGAAAGTGTTTCTAGAAAGAACAAATTAGAGCTTGAAATAAAGTATTTCATTTACATTGAAAAGATATTAAAAATTAATTAATTTGAGGGGAAAAATTAATAAATAAAATAGTATAATGAAAAAATTCTTAATAAAAATATTTTAATGGGGGTTAAAGTATTTTAATAGAAAAAATTTTTAATTTTATAGTGAATTATGTATTGTGAAAGAATTTTGAAATAATTGAAATATAAAATTGTTGAAAAGTAATTTTTATTTAATGTATCTTGTGTATCAGAGTTTATTAAAAAATATTTTTAAAAAAAAAATTCTCGAATTTAAGAGAGATAATTAATTAATAAAGTTATTGTTATATAAATATTTTAAATAATTAATTGGAAATGAAATGTTAGATCGTTCTTAAATATATCTAGTTTTTTTAGAAAAAAATTTAATTTTAAATTTATAATTTAAAATTTATTTATTTATTAATTAATAAGTAAATTTATGTAAATTTTATATTTTAAGGGATAATCTTTAATTTAAATAAATATAATGTAAATTAAAAATTTATGAAAATTATATAATTTATATTGTTAAAAAATTTTAATTTATTATAAATAATTTCATATTAAAAATAAAATTTAATTAAAAATTTATTTTTTTATAAAAAAATAATTTAAAAATAAATAAAATTAGTTATAATGATAAAATTAGTATATAAATTTATAATGAATGAAATTTATTTATAAAAATTAATTAAAAGGAATTCGGCAAAATTTTATATTCACTTGTTTAACAAAAACATGTCTTTTTGAAAATAATTTAAAGTCTAATCTGCCCACTGATTTAATAAATTAAAGGGCTGCAGTATTTTGACTGTACAAAGGTAGCATAATCATTAGTCATTTAATTGATGACTTGTATGAAAGATTGGATGAAATATATACTGTCTCTTAATTAAATTATAGAATTTAATTTTTTAATTAAAAAGTTAAAATAAATTAAAAAGACGAGAAGACCCTATAGAGTTTTATAATTAATAAAATTTAGATTATTTATAATAAATTAAAAATTTAAATTTTATTAATTATTTTATTGGGGTGATAGAAAAATAAAATAAACTTTTTTTTTTAATAAACATATATAAGTGATTATTTGATCCAATTTTATTGATTATAAGAAAAAATTACCTTAGGGATAACAGCGTAATTTTTTTTTTTAGTTCAAATAAAAAAAAGAGTTTGCGACCTCGATGTTGGATTAAGATAAAATTTAAATGCAGAAGTTTAAAATTTTGATCTGTTCGATCATTAAAATCTTACATGATCTGAGTTCAAACCGGTGTGAGCCAGGTTGGTTTCTATCTTTTAGAAATTAAAATATTTTAGTACGAAAGGATTAAATATTTAAATTAAATTTTAAATTAATGAATTTTATTAATTAAATAAAATAAATAAATAATAATAGTGGTATATATATATATATATATATTAACTATTTTGGCAGAAAAAATGTAATGATTTTAGAAATCATGAATATATAATTTAATTATATAGATAGTAAATGTTAAAATGAGATGTTTATTTAATTTTTATTGGTTTATTAATTTTAATTATTGGTGTTTTAATTGGAGTTGCTTTTTTAACGTTATTAGAGCGAAAAGTTTTAGGTTATATTCAAATTCGAAAAGGTCCTAATAAATTAGGATTAATAGGAATTTTACAACCTTTTTCTGATGCAATTAAATTATTTACTAAAGAACAAACTTATCCTAATTTTTCTAATTATATTATATATTATTTTTCTCCAGTAGTAGGATTTATTTTATCTTTAATTATTTGAATAGTTATTCCTTATTATTTTAATTTAATTAGATTTAATTTAGGTATTTTATTTATTTTATGTTGTATAAGAATAGGGGTTTATACAGTAATAGTTGCTGGATGATCTTCTAATTCAAATTATTCTTTATTAGGGGGTTTACGGGCAGTAGCTCAAACTATTTCTTATGAAGTAAGATTAGCTATAATTTTAATATCTAGAATTATTATAATTATAGATTTAAATTTAATGAATTTTTTTTTTTTTCAAAAAATAATTTGATTAATTGTAATAATATTTCCTTTAAGATTATGTTGAATTAGATCCATATTAGCAGAAACTAATCGAACTCCTTTTGATTTTGCAGAAGGGGAAAGAGAATTAGTTTCTGGATTTAATGTAGAGTATAGAAGAGGGGGATTTGCTTTAATTTTTTTAGCAGAATATTCTAGAATTTTATTTATAAGATTATTATTTGTAATAATTTATATAGGTGGTTATAATTTAAGAATTTTTTTTTTTTTAAAATTAACTTTTATTTCATTTTTATTTATTTGAGTTCGGGGGACTTTACCTCGGTATCGATATGATAAATTAATATATTTAGCTTGAAAAAGATATTTACCAATTTCAATAAATTTTTTATTATTTTTTTTAGGATTAAAAATTATTATTTTTTAATATTTAATTATTTTTAGTATAAATTAATAGAATAATAATTCTTTCTTAAGTTTTCAAAACAAATGCTTAATTACAAGCTCATTAATTTAAGGTTAATTAATTGAAAATTAAATTATCTCAATATTTATTAATTAATGGATTAATAATAAAGTAAGAAAAATAAAAAATAGTTAATAATTGTCCTGTGATAATATAAGGGTCTTCAACAGGTCGTGCCCCAATTCAAGTTAATAAAATAATTATTATTACTAAATTTCAAAAAAGAAATTGATTAATAGGATAAAATTGAATACCTTGAATTTTTTTATTAAAAGTAAATGGTAAAATAATTAAAATTAAAATAGATATAATTAAAGCAATAACTCCTCCTAATTTATTAGGGATAGAACGTAAAATAGCATAAGCAAATAAAAAATATCATTCTGGTTGAATATGTTCAGGAGTTACTAAAGGATTAGCTGGAATAAAATTATCTGGGTCTCCAAGTAAATAAGGGTTAGTTAAAGTTAATATAATTAAAAAAAATAATAATATAATTGCTCCTAATAAGTCCTTATAAGAAAAAAAAGGATGAAAGGGGATTTTATCATAATTACTATTTAATCCTAAAGGATTATTAGATCCTGTTTGATGTAAAAAAAGTAAATGAATTATAGTCATTATTAAAATAATAAAAGGTAATAAAAAATGAAAAGTATAAAATCGAGTTAATGTAGCATTATCTACTGAAAATCCTCCTCAAATTCAATTAACTAATATAGTTCCTAAATAAGGAATTGCTGACAATAAATTAGTAATAACAGTAGCTCCTCAAAAAGATATTTGTCCCCAAGGTAAAACATATCCTATGAAAGCTGTTGCTATTAATAAAAATAAAATTATTACTCCAATTATTCAAGTATGTTTTAAATTAAAAGATTCATAATAAATTCCTCGTCCAATATGAAGATAAATACAAATAAAGAAAAATGATGCTCCATTAGCATGTAAAGTTCGGATTAATCAACCATAATTAACATTTCGACAAATATAATTTACTCTATAAAATGCTAATTCAATATTTGCTGTATAATATATGGTTAAAAATAATCCTGTTAAGATTTGAATAATTAAACATAATGATAATAATGATCCAAAATTTCATCAATAAGAAATATTAGATGGTGAAGGTAAATCAATTAATGATCCATTTAAAATTTTAATAATAGGATTAGTTTTACGTAAGAGAATAAATTTATTATTTATCATTAGAATATATATATATATATATATATATTAATTATATTTTTGATCGAAGAGGCCCATAAAAAATATTAGTAATTTTTACTACAGCAATTAATGTAATAAATAAATAAATAATTAATATTAATATAATTATAAAAGTTTGATTATTATAAAGTTTATTTAAATTAATTTTGTTTTCATTGTTTAAAAATAAATTAAAAGAAAAAAAGTTATCTATATCAGAATTAAAAGAAAAATTTATTCAAAATAAATTTTTAAAGTATATAATTTGAATAAGAATAATAATAATAAAAGTTAATATAAATAATAATTTTGAATTAAATGATGATTTAAATAGTTCATTTGAAGCAATTCTTGAAACATAAATAAATAATACAAGTAATCCTCCTAAAAAAGTTAGAAATAAAATATATGAAAATCAATAAGTTTTAATTATTATACCAGATAATAAACATACTAATAAAGTTTGTATTAAAATTATTAATCCTATTGATAAAGGATTATTTAAAAATAGTATAAAAATTGAAATAATTATAATAATAAAAGATAATAATATTTTTGTTATTTCAAATCAAAGAATAGTTTAATAAAAATAATAATTTTGGAGATTATTGATAAAGAGATTCTTTTTCTTTGAAGTTTTTAAAGTAAGATACTTAATTTTGATTTACAAGACCAATGTTTTTTTTAAACTATAAAAACTAATGATAATTTTTATATGATTAATTTTTATTTTTATATTTATTATTGGAAATTTAATTTTTGTTTTAAAACATAAACATTTATTAATTGTTTTATTAAGATTAGAATTTATTGTTTTAAGAATTTTTTTTTTTTTTTTAATTACTTTAAATTATATTGAATATGATTTATATATGTTAATGGTATTTTTAGTTTTTTCTGTATGTGAAGGAGCTTTAGGTTTATCAATTTTAGTTTCTTTAATTCGTACTCATGGTAATGATTATTTTCAAGGATTTAATTTATTATAATAATAATAATAATAATTAAATAAATATATTAATAAATAAATAATGATAAAATTTTTAATAATAATAATATTTTTAATTCCTATTTGTTTTATAAAAAATATATTTTGAATGGTTCAAATAATATTATTTTTTATAATATTAATATATATAAATTTAATAATTAGATTTGGATTATTTTGTAATTTAAGATATATAATATCTTGTGATATTATATCATATGGTTTAATTTTATTAAGAATTTGAATTTCTATTTTAATAATTATAGCTAGAGAAAGAATTTATAAAATAAATTTTTATATAAATTTTTTTTTATTTAATGTTATTTTTTTATTAATTATATTATATTTAACTTTTAGTGTTATAAATATATTTATATTTTATTTATTTTTTGAAGGAAGATTAATTCCCACTTTAATATTAATCATTGGGTGAGGATATCAACCTGAACGAATTAAAGCTGGAATATATTTATTATTTTATACTTTATTTGTATCTTTACCTTTATTAATAGGAATTTTTTATATTTTTAATGAAATAAATAGAATAATAATTTATTTTTTAAAATTTAAGAATATAAATATATATATATTATATTTTTCTATAATTATAGCTTTTTTAGTAAAAATACCAATATATTTTGTTCATTTATGATTACCTAAAGCTCACGTAGAAGCTCCTGTTTCAGGTTCAATAATTTTAGCTGGAATTATATTAAAGTTAGGAGGTTATGGATTATTACGTTTAATAATTTTTTTACAACAAGTAAATTTAAAATTAAATTATATTAGAATTATTATTAGTTTAATTGGAGGATTTTATATTAGATTAAAATGTTTTTGTCAAACAGATATTAAATCTTTAATTGCTTATTCATCAGTAGCTCATATAAGATTAGTTATTAGAGGAGTAATAATTATAAATTATTGAGGATTTTTAGGTTCTTATATTATAATAATTGGTCATGGATTATGTTCATCAGGAATATTTTGTTTAGCTAATATTAGTTATGAGCGACTTCATAGACGAAGATTATATATTAATAAAGGAATAATAAATTTTATACCTTCAATAAGTTTATGATGATTTTTATTAATATCTTCTAATATAGCAGCTCCTCCTAGATTAAATTTAATAGGAGAAATTAGTTTAATTAATAGATTAATAGGGTGATCATGATTAACAATGATTATATTAATATTAATTTCTTTTTTTAGAGCAGGTTATAGATTATATTTATATTCTTATATTCAACATGGAAAATATTATTCAGGAATTTATAGATATTATAGAGGAGTTTCACGAGAGTATTTAATATTAATATTACATTGATTACCTTTAAATTTAATAGTAATTAAAATTGATTATAGAATAATTTGATTTTATTTAAATAATTTAATAAAAATATTGATTTGTGGTATCAAATATGTGAATAAAATTTCATTTTAAATT